AGTTCTAACGATTTATTACTGACGAGCCATAGCAATTGCACCTATCAAAGCAACTAAAAGAATTATGGAAATAAGTTCAAATGGAAGGAAAAAATCTGTTGATAAATGAATCCCAATTTGTTGACTATTACTTAAAAAATCTTGTTCTATAATCTGGTTTGATCTTGTAGTCCAAATAATACCGTACCATGACGTATCTGTAATAATAGTAATTAGTGAAGCAAAAATACTTGCACAAACCATCGCAGTAACCCCATCCCCAACGGTCCAAAGAGTAAAATCGTTGTACGATGCTGAACCATTCATAAACATCACAGCAAATATGATTAAAACATTTATAGCTCCCACGTAAATAAGGAGCTGTGCGGCAGCTATAAAATGGGAGTTTGATGAAATATATAATAAAGATATACAAACAAGAACCAATCCCAATGAAAAGGCAGAATAAATTGTATTAGTAAGTAATACCACCCCTAAACCTCCTAATATAAGAACCAATCCTAGAAAGACTAAAAGAAAATCATGTATTGGTCCGGGTAAATCCATTTTATGTAAAATAAGAAATAAATAAAAAATCTTTCATGATCTTATTGACCTGACCAGGAAATGGACCCTATTTTTTTATGATATGTTTTTATGAATTTAATTCTAAATGCTAAGAAATTCTAATGAGTGTGGATTGATGTGTATCCAATAATTGAATCAATCTCGTTTTTTATCAGAATAATAAATTTAAAATGGGAGTTTGAACAAGCTATATATGTTAAAAAAATTACTGATAGATGATATATCACTCGATTTTAACTCCAAATGACGCCTCGATTCTCATCAACTAATTTAGAGTTGGGATTTCTATTGTAGTTATTGACCACGGAAAAATAAAATTTAAATTTGCAAATCATGGGGTTGACGCATTTTTTCTTTGAGGCGAATTCAAAATTGTTCGAATTGTGTAATCGTCAATTACTGGCATTGGTAAACGACCCAAAGCTATTTGATTATAATTCAATTCGTGACGATCATAAGTAGAAAGTTCATATTCTTCAGTCATTGATAAACAATTTGTTGGACAATACTCAACGCAATTACCACAAAAAATACAGATTCCGAAATCAATACTGTAATTAAGCAATCGTTTCTTTCTAATATTCGTTTCCAATTTCCAATCCACAACAGGTAAATCTATAGGACATACACGAACACATACTTCACAAGCAATGCATTTATCAAATTCAAAGTGGATTCGACCGCGGAAACGTTCCGATGTGATTAATTTTTCATAAGGATATTGAATAGTTACAGGTAAACGATTTGCGTGCGATAAGGTAATCATAAAACTTTGACCAATATACCTTGCAGCTCGGACTGTTTGTTGACCATAATTCATGAACCCGGTTACCATAGGGAACATATCGTGAATATCTAGAATTTTTTTTTCTCTTGTTTGGGACAGGTCGTGATAGTGTATTTACAGTGCAAGGAGTTGGGAAGAAGTTGTTAATAATAGATTACCTAGAGAAATAGGTAAAAGAAATTTCCATCCAAGGTTTAATAATTGGTCCATTCTTAACCTCGGTAAAGTCCATCTTGTTGTGATAGGAATAAACAAGAACAAATATGTTTTAGCTAATGTAATAAAGAGAAAAATTGTGGTTCCAAAGACGCCACCTACTTTATTTATTTCAAATAGTTCAGGAATAAACATGTACGGAATAGAGAGATTCCACCCACCCAAGTAAAGAACTGTTACAAACAATGAAGAAACTAGTAGATTTAAATAAGAAGCAACATAAAATAAACCAAATTTTATACCTGAATATTCAGTTTGATAACCCGCTACTAATTCTTCCTCTGCTTCTGGTAAGTCAAAGGGTAATCTCTCACATTCTGCTAGGGAGGAAATTATAAAAATGATAAACCCGATAGGTTGACGCCACAAATTCCATCCCCAAAACCCATATTTTGCCTGTGCCTCAACTATATCAACTGTACTTGAACTGTTAGATAATTATAGTCGGTGATAACATCACTGTTCCCATCGCTATTACAGAACCGTACATGAGATTTTCACCTCATACGGCTCCTCCAGGACCACAAAGAAATCTAAGGACCGGATCGGCATTCTTTATGGCGATATGTTCTAGATCGAGTAAAAATCTATTGAGAGGTCCCGAATTAGACCAATGGAATTCTGTTTGCTATAATAAAAAAAGTACTTCTGAATTGATCTCATCCTTTAATAATTTATAATGTTTTTTTGAGTAATAACTTAAACCTTCAATAAAATACTCCTTCTATAAATATTCATAGATAGTGGATTCAAAAAAAGTAAAGGATTATTTCGTTCTTGATAGTAATTTCTTTAATCGGTGGATAGGAGCATACTCTGGATCGGAATCATGGGGAGTACTACCTGATCATTTCTACTAACGTAAAGCCCCAATTAGTCTTCCTTTTATGTGGAAACGGCCCTTTGTATAATTTATATAATCTCTATTACTAATCCCTTGTGTAATTTGGTGTTTCTAACCATCCACTCATTTTTGCCCAATCGCCTGTTATGGTAGTCGGGTAATATAGCCAAACGCTAATGAAAACCCCATACAGTTGATCTTGTGAACCCGTTTCAAGCCATGATGCCCAACCAACCAATCTTGGGGTAAACAGTCTCTACTGCTTATATTTACTTTTGCTTAATCCTGGTACAGAGGAAATGAGGCTCGACTTCTTACTGCGAACTTATAAGCTGTTTTTTTTCACTCATAGAACTATCTGATTTAGTTCATCAACACTAACGATGAACAAAAAACGGAGACTATCTATTCAACGCTTTCCGCGAAAGAACGGAAATAGTCAAAAGTTTATGTCTCAACGAATCACACGTAGAGATATTGATAACACACATAGAGTTAATGGTATTTCATAACTAATGGATTGAGCAGCTGCTCGTAAACCACCTAAAAAGGAATATTTATTGTTTGATCCATATCCTGATATAAGAAGTCCGATAGGAGCAATACTTGAAATAGCGATCCATAAAAAAACCCCGATATTGAGATCAGCTAGGATAAGATGATAACCAAAAGGAATTACTGAATAACTTAGTAAAATTGATATGACCGCTACCGATGGTCCGATACTGAATAAACCACTATCTCCTCTAGATGGAATAATATTTTCTTTAACAAGTAGTTTTGTCCCATCTGCTAGAGCTTGGAGAATTCCTAAAGGGCCGGCATATTCAGGTCCAATACGTTGTTGTATCCCTGCGGATAGTTCTCTTTCTAACCACACAATTACTAGTACACCTATTGTGATTCCCAATACAAGAGTCAAAATAGGGATAAGCATCCCTATGATCCCATAGATCTCCTCCAATCTGTAAAAAGAATTGATATCTTGTATTTCTGTTCTATCAATTATCATTTCAACGGTCAACTTCTCCCATAATGATATCTATACTACCTAGTATCGTCATAATATCAGCCAATTTCATTCTTTTAACTAACTGAGGAAGAATTTGCAAATTGATAAAACCTGGCGGTCGTATTTTCCATCGCCAAGGAAAAACACTTTGATCTCCTATCAAAAAAATGCCCAACTCTCCCTTTGGTGCTTCGATTCTTGCATAAAGTTCTTGTTTCGACAATTCAAAAGTGGGCGAAGGTTTTTTACTAATGAATCGATATTCAAAATCATTCCATTTTGGATCCCTTACTATATCAAAGCATCGGTTTTCTAAATTCTCATATGGCCCTCCTGGAATTCCTTCCAGAGCCTGTTGAATAATTTTTATAGATTCCGTCATTTCGCTGATTCGTACTAAATAACGAGCTAATGAATCTCCTTCTTTTTGCCATTTGATTTCCCAATTAAATTCGTCATAACACTCATAATGATCAACTTTACGAAGATCCCACTTTATTCCGGAAGCTCGTAGCATTGGTCCTGATAAACCCCAATTTATTGCTTCCTCTTCGCTAATAATACCTACTCCCTCAACTCGGTCTAAAAAAATAGTATTTCGTGTAATAAGGTTTTGATATTCAGCAACCCCTGTTAAAAAATAATCACAGAAATCTAAACATTTATCTATCCAGCCATGGGGTAGATCAACAGCGACTCCTCCGATACGAAAATAATTATGCATCATTCTCATACCAGTGGCAGCTTCGAATAGATCATATACTAATTCTCTTTCTTTGAAAATATAGAAGAAAGGGGTTTGTGCCCCAATATCGGCCATAAAAGGGCCGAGCCATAACAAATGAGAAGCTATACGACTCAACTCCAACATAATTACTCTTATATAGCTGGCTCTTTTCGGTACTTGAATATTTCCTAACTGCTCTGGTGCATTTACGGTTATTGCTTCTGTGAACATAGTAGCTAAATAATCCCACCTTGTTACATAAGGCAAATATTGTATAATTGTTCGGTTTTCTGCTATTTTTTCCATTCCTCTGTGTAAATAACCCAATATTGGTTCACAGTCAATAACATCTTCACCATCTAGAGTAATGATGAGTCGAAGAACACCATGCATTGATGGGTGCTGAGGACCCATATTTACTCTCATGAGGTCTTTTTTTGTAACTGGTACATTCATAGGTTTTTCCCCGATTGATTCTTCCATGAATTGCCGAAAATAATCGAAATTCAAGATCTAACAAATCAAATAATTAAAGTTCTTTAAAATTTAAATTAGTGAGTTTTTGGCTCACGAATTTCCAACCGACCAATTAATTCTTTATAACGTACTCTATTTTTCTTTGACAAATAAGCTAGTAATCGTTGACGTTTTCCCAGAATTTTACGTAAACCTCTCTGAGATAAATAGTCTTTTCTGTGCAATTCCAAATGTGAAGTAAGTCGTCGTATCTTATTAGTGAAACTTAATACTTGAAATTCAACAGACCCCGGGTTTTCTTCTTTTTTTTCTTGGAAAAAAACTGAAATGAATGCATTTTTGACCATAAAACGTAAATTGCCCCCCCTTTTATTGTTTAAAGATATTTTTTTATTGTTAATTTTACTGATCAGAAATAATAAATAAGAATAATGTTAACCATTTGACTAAATTAAATTATCTACCTTTAATTTTCTCAAAAAAATGAGTCACTGATGAATCCAATTTGAAATTGGAATAGAAAAGTTAGATTCCGTTGATTTTTTTATTTATAGATCAAATTATCATGAAATGTAAGATACTACATGTATGTATTAGTTTGCTTTGAAATATTAGATATGTTACCTGATAGCTGATATCTAGCAAAAATTTACCGTCGTCTATTTTAAAATTGTGGATAGTGTGGATACATATGTAGCCTTAACACACTGAAACTACTGCTATTAGTGGTATCAAACCAATAGCGATTCATACAAGCTAAATCTTCTAATCGATAAGTGGGCCACAGAAAGCACTTTAATTTTATTAATTTATTTTTATCTATACCAAGATTTGGACTTGTATCCAAAAATTTAACACAGTTTTTTACGTTCTTTCCATCCCAAAGTATGGGATTTCGACTCGCACCCTTCCCTTTTCTTGAATTGAATGAAATTACAATTCTAAATTCTCTCCGACGTCTAGGTGATAAAATATTTTCGGGAACGAGCAAAGCATAATAGTTTTTATCTCTATTTCCAGTTAGTTTTTGATGTCTTGTAAGGGATTTATAAAAATTCTTTTTATCACCATATCTTTGATTAATGCGATCTTTATTCTTATGAACCAATGAAATACTTATGCTTTGATATCTAATAAATTTTCCATTAGTTTTCACAGACAGACGAACCGGTTCGATGCTAACCCCCCCCCCTTTCACCAATTCGGGAATATGGACATCCTTGTGACTCAGCATTATATTGAAAATCATTTCGCCTCGTTGGAGAGAGGATATAAAAACTTTTCGCGGGCTTCTCAGTCTAAGCAGGAGACAATATACCTTGATATTATTGATTAGTTGTTGATTAAAAAAATAATCACTTCTAATAAGCAAATTATTTTTTAGTAAAAAATCGAATTCTGTTTCTGTAGCGCTTGTGTTTTGCTTTTTCTTTGTATGGTTTTTGATGACTGATCCCGCATAATCTTCTTCAATATATTTTTTTTCATTAATGTTTTTATTTGGACTAATCGGTGCATTTCCCTGAAAAAAAGAAAAAAGTAATTTTATGGGTATGACCCAGGGTTTTATTTTATATGAATTATAAAGTAACATAACTTCTGGGAAGAACCAAAGTTCAAAATCGGATATGGCCTTGCTTTGTATTTCTTCATTCATTCCCATCCAAGCAAATTGTTTTTTATTGAAGGGGTTGATGTCTTCATCAATTGTGAGATAAAAAGGATATTTCTTATACATTTTATCAACTTTTTGATCGTGACTAGTCTGTTTATTACTGGTCCTATGGATCCAAGCCTCACTATTGAGCTTCTTTCTAACACTAAAATGGATAATTTTCCAATCTGCATATTTTCTATCCGGATTTTTAGCCATAATAGTATCTTTTCCTAGATAATTCTTGATAAGTATAATTGCCAGCCCATCAAATAATTTTTTTTTATCTATGTTGTAATTATAAGAAATCTCTTCAGTATTGTTTACGTGTAATGATGATACATAACTATAGGAGTTCCTCTTAGCTTCATAATTAATAGATTTAGATGAGAAGAGGTCATATTCAGAGTGTCTTTTAAAATTTTCTTTTTTCTTTTTTAATAGAGAATAAGTTTCTTTTTCATATGAATACCATTTGTTTAAATCTTTTTGGGGGGCTTGATTAACTCTATTTTGCCATTTTTGGGCTACTAATTTAGACCATTGAATTTTAGATAAATTATATTGATAATGAACCCGTAACCAATTTTTCCATTGATTCAGTCTAGAATTACGAAGTTTTTTATTTTTTAATTCGGAACTCAATATTCCTTGTGTTCTAAAATATCCCGTTAGTTCGTTTTTCTTTAAAACCGGTGTTCCGTGATATTGAAGAACAGATCTTAAGTTAATAACGTGGGTTTTTGATAATTTGTAAAATACATATGCTTGTGACAAAGAAGGTAAGTTCTTTGGATATTTATTAATATTACTATTAGAAAGTGACTTTATAAAGTGAATTTTTTTGTGTTTTTTTTTCTCAATTCTTTCGGGATTTGCTTTAATATAAATAGTGGAAATGTATTTTTTAACTTTTTTTGTTGTTGATTCAAGAAAAACTTGTGTGTCGATCCGAAGAATATTAATCATACCTAAGAAGTATATCCTTTGAAAGAAAAATTTTATAAAAAAATGTGATTTACGGATTAATCTAATCTTTATTCTTTTTAACACCTGCAAAAAAAATATATAGGATTCTAATCTGTTAGCATCATTACTTTTTTTGTTCGAACTAATGTTTTTTTCTTTTATAAGTTTGTTTATTTGAGTTATGATTAGGCTTGTTCTATCAGTCAGCTCTTTTGTTTTTTTTTCTGGCAGTGAATAACTTCTCCAA